GACAAAGGATATGTCAGTGACCTAGCACGACAAAGCACTCTCCGAGGGCATGGAATGTCTAATTTTTTGGTCAGAATCTCGACAGTAATGTCTCTGTTAGATTCTCCGGTCGAAATACGGAAAAACTCCATTCAATTCTCGATGGAAACGGAGTTTTGCGAATTCTCCCCGGAACTGGAAGATCATTTCGAGATCTTCGAACATATTCGAGGGTTCAATGTGACTATTGTCACTTCGGCCAACACACAAGATGAGACTTTACCACCCTGGACCGGCTGTTTGCGAAAAGATGAGGGGGAAACTCAGTAAGATGTCGAAGAAGCGAAATATACGAGATCACAAACGTAGATTGCTCGCGGCTAAATATGAATTGAGACGAAATTGTTAAAGCCTTTTGTAAAGATCCCGATCTTCCTAGTGATATGCGGGACAAACATCGTTATAAGTTGTCCAAGTTGCCAAGAAAAAGTTCCTTTGCACGAGTAAGAAACCGATGTATTTCCACGGGTCGCCCTCGTTCCGTATATGAGTTCTTTCGAATTTCTCGTATCGTTTTTCGTGGATTAGCATCTCGAGGTCCTTTGATGGGCATAAAAAAATCGTCTTGGTAGCAACCACCAAACCAATAGAACAAGGGTTAGCTCTGCAGCTGGTCCACAGGCAAGGTAAGTAGGTCCATTACCGGCCGGCTCCGGACCGAAAAGACCTAACGGAGTAATCCCTTATCTCGGATCGGAGATGCTAACGGGGCGGGAATCGAAGTGGGAGACCTCTCTACCGCCTGTGTCTATCTCCCGTCAAGTATGCTCCCCAGACATAGACTACGTACAGGGTAGTACTCTTGGAAAGATAGAATATCCCCGCGTGAACATAACATTAAGTTACGAATGTCACTCCCGAAGTAAGGCGGAGAACTGTTGTTCATTAGAGCACCGGAGTGCGGAGGTTGTTCCCATCATTGAAGTCAGAGTGTGGGACTGAGCCTTCCGAATGATAAAGACAACAAAGTGCTTAGTTTCGTTGGAAAAACCAATGCTCATATTGACATTCTCTCGCCCTACTTCTAAGGATAGATAGAAAAGGTTTGAGAGAGTTACTTTCTTAAATTCTCTCCTTTCTAAAGCTGCGCAAGGCGGCCCCCCCCCAGAACAAAGCCCCACCCCTCTTTCTTTTCCCCCCTTTAATGAAAGACCCTCGCCCCGCTTCCTATTCATTTGTGGGTCGGGACCCGAGGGCCTTTTTTTTTCTCAAGAGGTGATTTCGAGAATCAACCAACCGACAAATCCGTAGCCCAGGTGACTCATAGCCGCCCCCTCGCCCGGGATGAATTCAATCAAAAAGCTTTTTGATTGATTCAGGGCGCAGCGAAGCCAAATTCAATCAAGGCAAGGGGGAGCTTACTTTTCCTGACGCTGAGTCATCCTATTCAAATTTAGTTATGCTAATGGAACAGGAAAAGTTTTCAGATGATATGGACCCCCAAGAGATGAGCGAGAACCTCAAATTGCTTAGGGGTCGCACTCTGCCCCGCTTGGTGGACGAAATCTTCTCTCCTTTTTTTTTAGAATTCTTTCTCCCGGAAAGAAGAATCTTCAAAATATATATATAATTTCAATATATATATAGTAAGTAAGTAGGGCCCCAGAACGCTAAAAAGGTGGGGGAACCAGAGTGGTCACGATAGGAAAGATAAATGACTATAAGGAACCAATGATTCTCTCTTCTTAAACAACCTATAGCCTCCACACTGAATCAGCATTTGATAGATTATCCAACCCCGAGCAATCTTAGTTATTGGTGGGGGTTCGGTCCTTTAGCTGGTATTTGTTTAGTCATTCAGATAGTTACTGGCGTTTTTTTAGCTATGCATCACACACCTCATGTGGATCTAGCTTTCAACAGCGTAGAACACGTTATGAGAGATGTTGAAGGGGGCTGGTTGCTCCGTTATATGCATGCTAATGGGGCAAGTATGTTTCTCATTGTGGTTCACCTTCATATTTTTCGTGGTCTATATCATGCGAGTTATAGCAGTCCTAGGGAATTTGTTCGGTGTCTCGGAGTTGTAATCTTCCTATTAATGATTGTGACAGCTTTTACAGGATACGTACTACCTTGGGGTCAGATGAGCTTTTGGGGAGCTACAGTAATTACAAGCTTAGCTAGCGCCATACCTGTAGTAGGAGATACCATAGTGACTTGGCTTTGGGGTGGTTTCTCCGTGGACAATGCCACCTTAAATCGTTTTTTTAGTCTTCATCATTTACTCCCCTTTATTTTAGTAGGCGCCAGTCTTCTTCATCTGGCGGCATTGGATCAATATGGATCAAATAATCCATTGGGTGTACATTCAGAGATGGATAAAATTTCTTTTTACCCTTAATTTTATGTAAAGGATCTAGTAGGTTGGGTAGCTTTTGCTATCTTTTCTTCCATTTGGATTTTTTATGCTCCTAATGTTTTGGGGCATCCCGACAATTATATACCTGCTAATCCGATGTCCACCCCGCCTCATATTGTGCCGGAATGGTATTTCCTACCGATCCATGCCATTCTTCGTAGTATACCTGACAAATCGGGAGGTGTAGCCGCAATAGCACCAGTTATTATATGTCTGTAGGCTTTACCTTTTTTTAAAAATATGTATGTGCGTAGTTCAAGTTTTCGCCCTATTCACCAAGGAATATTTTGGTTGCTTTAGGCGGATTGCTTACTACTAGGTAGGATCGGATGTCAACCTGTGGAGGCTCCATTTGTTACTATTGGACAAATTTCTCCTTTTGTTTTCTTCTTGTTCTTTGCCATAACGCCCATTCCGGGACAAGTTGGAAGAGGAATTCCTAATTCTTACACGGATGAGACTGATCACACCTGATCAGTGAAAAATTCTGCCACCAATCATTTACGAGTGAGTATTACACCAAGAATTCATTTACAAGCGGATGAGTTTTCTAGTTGGCTATGTTGATCTAGCTTAGATAGGGAAAAGATACTATACTATAGGGTAGGGCTGAACTTTCAAATCCGGGGGCTTTGTTCCCGAAACTCCCTTCCCCCTCCCCGTCCCTTACTCGTCTTTTGAAAGCCAGAACATTCGCATACAGGAGTATCTGTATCACGCATGCTCCTCCACTGATGACAAAATAACCTTATATCCTCTTCTAGGAATTCCTACCCCTATAAGGAGAGGGGAAAGAAGTAGAAGAGTATTCTGCATGAATATGCTTCTGCACTGGGAATATCTCATAGCGGGAAGGCCCAGAGATCATAAAGGATGGGATGGGAATGGAGGCATTCCAGCCCAACATACTCCGGTGAATGGGTCGAGAGAGATAGGGAGGGGCGTGGGATACAGGAAGTATAGTGAACAGTTGAGTGGCTATCCAACAATTCAATCGGCTATGGAGGGAGGGAGCAAGCATTTCCCGTTCAGTCGGTAATGAATCAATACGCAGGGAAACTTTCTTCCATGAGAATGGCAAGTCTCGGACAGGCTCATATTGGTTGGGTATGCTCTTTCCAATTGTTGTTATCCATCAATCGAATCGAAGAAGATTCATAATTCAAAAAAATTTCTGACGTCCGGCAGTCCCCCAAAAGATATTTATCGCAAGCAGCACTACCACTAATTCCCGTTCGATAGGAATTTTATTAAGGAGCTTGGAATGCCTTCTAGCAATCATAGTACGATGGAGAAAAGCGAGATTTTGACGGGAGGAATGGAGTAAGGGACGACCTTTCCTACTCTCTATCCCCCCGAGGGGGTAACGTACCTATCTCCCATGAGTGGATCTCATTATATGACCATTTTTATGTAACCCGAGGGCCTCTTAAAAGTCCCCATAATAGGGAGTGGAGAGTTCGTTTTAAAAAGGGTTTTCAGACGAAGACTATTAGATGAATACTATAAGATCTTGCAGCTGCTTCTTCGTCTTCGTCTTCTCGTCTGATCTTCTTCTCCTCAGTCGCCCCTTACTCTATAAATACTGTTTTCAGCACTGGTTTTCCATGATTCATAAGCAGGAATCGAGATTGATAGGAAAAAAACTTAACGGACACTTTCTTTTTTTTTTTAATATATAAGGGATTCCTTCTCTTATCCTCTATATAGCTCGTCGTTGGTCCTTCGCAAGTGCCCTCCGCGAGCACTTTACATCTTTCTTAGATGAGAACACGCAGACGCAAGCAGTGCCTCAACTAATAAGCAGAGTGAAAAAATAAAAGCAAGCGTGCTTTTATTATACGTTAGACGATGCCACCTCCCACTTTACTTTAGTCCACCCGGCCGCATTTCAACCAACCGACTAACTTGCCTCTCCGGGATGAGAACCCATGATTTGATCTGCTAGCTTGAACGCCTGGATCATGCCGAGAAGAGAAGGTGAAAAAAGACTTTCGGAACCGATCGGAGGCGTATTTCAGAGTCCATCCCGCCTTTATTGAGAAGGAAGAGATATAAATGTTGGACATCCATCGCTGCCGTGATGACGCGGTTGAGTGTTCATTCGATCCACCACCCGAGGCCAGGCCGATCAAACCTATCCTGGGTTCGATTCAGCAAGTGATCCATAAGCATCCGTAAAAGCAGAAGCATATCCAGAAGCCGATACCAACAGCAGTAGAGAAAGACTCCCGCTAATAGAAAAAGAGGCATATCTGCCGATGATAACGAGAGCAGTACCGATAGCACCAATAGCATCCCTTCCAGTTCCCTTTACTAGTAAGGGGAGCCATCACCAGGGCCGATGATCCAACCCCATACCGAGAAGCCCTTATGATGATGGGCGTGATCCATAGCCGATGTTGGCTAGAAGCAGTATCAGTTGAAGCTATGGAGCACCCCTTCCAGTTTCAGATCGATATTGAGTTCCATATCCTGTTACAGATATTCCAGATGTAGAGACAGATCCAAAGCCATTTGATCGAGATCGAGTAGCTATAGCAGATCCATTTAGAGATCGGAACCCCGCTCTGGGTACACCCATTTTAGTAGCAACGGC